ACAAGATAGCTATGCTGGAGAGTTCAAAAGGTACTTGAGCCTATCTCTCTTTAGTGAAATGAACAAAAACAAAAAAGAGAATAATAGAAGAAAGATTGTAGGTAGGCTGGTTGGCTTTAGTTGTTGGGCTGAGGTGGTTGCTTAGAAAAGACATCAAGGGAATTCAGGGAACACAGAATCAATAGCCGATCCGCGTAGGAAACAGAAAGAAAAGAGGTCATTCAGCCCATTCATATTTATTGATTTAGGAAAGGAAAGGTAGAAAGAAGAAAGTAGCATCGCGATCAATCCCCCACATGGGGGATCTGTCCAGCTTGAGTGAGCCTCCCTCTTTACCTGTCGGATAGAAGCGGGCGGATATCCGCCTACCTACAGTCTTTCTTCATGGCCCCTACCTGTGCCCGTCTTCTTTTCGTCTAGATATCTTTCTTCCCGGATTGGCTTTCTTGTCTGGAAAGATGACTTCTTAAGTGGGACAGAAGGAAAATCTTGCAAGTGGCATTTCCCCAAACAATCATTTATGTACAGAAAAATAGTCTACAACACGGCCCTTCTCCTCTATTATATCCGGCCCACCAATTGTTCCCAAAAGTCCTTTCTTCGTTAAAAACGTATAGCCTTATATGAAGATGAGAATCCATCTTTTTCATTCAGCTTTAAATCCCTTTCTTTTCTTGAAAGCTTGGATTTGAACTGACAACTTCAGTTGCCCCAGCTAACTATGGGACTTCTCTGGAGCTTCATCTTGACCTTTGAAAACTCCAGCTGAAAGTGAACAATGCAATAAGTCAGTCCGACGATCTTGAATAGATTTGACCCACTTTTACATTACTCAACAAAATAACTATAAGCTATTTATACTTCCGCTAGGAGAACCTTTTCTAAGAGAAATGATAGAGCTGGTTAACTACTCTCTTTAAGAGAGAGAAGTCCTATTTCAGTGCATAGGCTATGCTTTCTAGAAAAACGAACTTTGGGTTCTGACTCGAATCTGTTCTGGACTACTCACTTGGTAATTCTTACTCCTTTACCTCTATTCTAATACAGCTACAACAGCTATGACTTTGCTACAGGTGAACTATTTATATTCCATTTCTCCATTTAGTCCTACTTGACTGGCTCACGTACTATGAGCCTAGCCTCGCGCATGAGAAGAGGAGTAAGAGAGAGCCCATCACCTTAGACGAAATAGAACTAGAAAGCCCATCTCCTTCCTAGCTACGCTACCCTTCCTCGCCCATTACCTTCCGAACATTCCATATAAGATATGCCTTTACTTTCACTCCCTACTGAACTGACTCTTCCTCTCCCTTTGAAGCTAAAGCTCCCCTTGCCCACGTCAGCATTTCCTCCTATAAGATATTATATTTATTCCTACTTCCTTCAATGAGCTACTTGACTTCCCTTCCCTCAGGCACAGGAACACTTCTACCGGCAGACTGCTAGAAAGCGTTCTAACTAGTTGCTTTGCTTCCTTACTCAACGTGATAACTAGTTGAGTTAATTTCATTTCCTATGCTATTGATATTCCATATCAATACCTTGAGTATGCTTCTGCCCTAAGAAAGAGTAGAGTAGAGGTAAGTTTACTTACACTAGACTGAGATCTTGAGCTTTCCTAAACTACTTTCCTAAATAGTGAGATATCGAGCCCATTCCCTTCCTATTAGCCCCTTCTTCTTCTGCCCGAGGGCACTTGAAGACTGCTAGCTCGCCTTCTTCTTCTGCCTTAAACTAATAAATAGTGCTCGCTTTGAATCAATATAACGTCACTCTCACTTTACCTGAGACGAAATGGGACTCCTACTTGCTTGCAACAGCCTCTTCCTCGTGAGCCACTTATTTCTCCGAAACAGGAGATCAAAGTGCTTTTCCGATCTTCAAGCTTTCCCGTGGTGCGCAAATGAAACAATTTTCTTGCCTTAGCCGCACCGCAAGCAACTGGGCAGGAGAAATGCTCTTAGTTGAAGCTCATATAGTGCGAGAAATTGGAACAATAATTTTCTATTTCCTCATTCCACCTTAACTAACTCATAAACAAAGGGTATTTCGATTAGCATAGGCATGGCATGACCTTCTATCTCTTCGTCAGAGAAGAACTAAAGAAAACTATTTAATTAATCGCCTTTTGCGCATGCATAAAGATGTCTCCTTGTTTTATATGTCACTCGATGACTTGATTAGATTGCATGCATTCATTTACAGACTTGATTGCACTTTATATATTTCAACTCTTTGTTTGATATAAAACTCTTTCTTTGTTAAATAGATGATCGCAACTATTATTAGATGTGCCTATTATATATATATATATATAGTGCATTTATTCACAATCAATTCAACAGAAAAGCAATTACAACGTCCATGAGAAAGAAGGGGGCAAAAAGACAAGCGGAAACTGCTTCAGTCTGGTTGGGCTGACTTCTTCGGCTTAGGTCCCATCTGTTGGGTCAAAATCTCCTGCCCGAAATGACGGATCAAAGGGAGTAACGGGCTAGCCTATAGGAAGAAACTACGACCCCGCCCACGGATTCGAACGAATGCCCGGGCTAGCTTTAAAGTAGACTAGAGTAGTAAGAGTCCCACTTGAAACGGTTAGGGGGTCATCGAATCGAGTTGTACCACTTTTGCTTTGATTCCGTTACGAACTTCATTCTCCAGTATCGGTTGTACATTACGAGTCCATCTCATCAACCCCTAAATTTGGTACTAGATCAAGAATTGGAAGATCTCGATCTGCGAGCCCTGGCTCGACGATATAATCCAAAGATGAGGTAAGGTCGCTAACCTTCCTTCGTCCAGGTCGTAATTGAATGTTTTTTTCGTATATAAAGCTCTTTCTTTTTACCTCACTCACTACGAGGAATTTGACCCCATCTTCCTAACCTCAATCTTGTTCCTCCAAAGCTTTATCCTATCAAAGAGGCTGTGCCGACAAAAGAATCCGATCATTGAACTCTTCCTGTATAGGCCCTGTATAAGCTTGAATTTGAGACTTTATAGAACTGAAATCTCTAAGTAGGTATGCAGTTGAAGGAAAAGCGCAGCAGCGGAAGCGTCAAGGGGAGACGAAGTCTCAAATACCAGAGCAAGTGAATAGCGGGCAAAGGGAAGAGAAGCGGAGCGCGAGCACTCGTTACTAAGTAAATGAATCACAGTAGATAGAAAGTTTTTATTGGCCATGCATGATGAGGAAGCCTGGTATGAGCAAAGGCAGAAAATAACACTGACAAAGAAGGTAGATACCCAACTCTAGTTGATGGAGCAAGGCTGGCGAAACCTTTTCTTAATTTGTTATCAAAAATGTGATGGTAAGGGCAACGAAAGAGGAATGGTACTACCACTTGAGGAAGAGCTGAGGGCACAGCGAGGTGGGATCGAATCCATTTAGTAAAGCCAGTTATGGCGGAAACCCTACCCAAATATGATTGTATGGAACTTGTTCCTGTGTAGGTAGAGTCCAAAACATCCCTCCCCCTATCGGTTGAGCACAACATACCGTAACCGTAATAACAACTCATACGAGTGACTTCTTCCCCCCTCCTCCTCTCTAACTCCTAGCCCCTAGCTTCTAGCTCCTAACAGAAAAGGTAGTCTACTTGACTCTGAAAAAAAGAAGGCTTGGCTTACTCTTTCAACCAACGGCTAAGGCCGATAGAAGGCCTTAAACCCAAGTTCTAACACCAGAGCGTCAGGTCCGGTCTGAAAGTGCAAGACTAGCTGAACCCAAACTGACTAATCGCTAAGAGCTCACCCCGAGTGGGATAACTCTAAGTACGGCATTCAGTAAGAAGTAAGCCAAGTTCTCTTAGCCGTTACGTTAGGGTGACTCGAGAAAGCTTGAAAGGAAAAAAGCAGGATATTCCAGGAGGGCTTATTCGGTATAGGCTTACTTAGCCTATTGAGGGCTTGTCTAAGGTTATGACAATACACTCGACCGAAGGGAGAGGCATGAGTGCAGTTCGATCTTGTGGTGTATTCGTTTGTAGTGAGTAGGGCCTCTTTCTCGTTGATCAGTTCTCCCCCGCTCTATGGAAAGATTCCTACGGCGGTTTTGTCAACGAACGCGTCTCGGGCCGGATTGACTAACCTAAGCCTTAAGTAAGGGGGGGTCAGAGAGTGTTCCGTTGGTGTTCTCAGTCTCAGTGCGACCTTGCTGGGTCTTCAAGGGGATCATACAAGACAAGGTTGAGAAAGCAGATTGGAAGATGAAACCTAAATCCTTTAGAGCCCACGCAAGATGGGCTAGGAAGAGAGGAGTAGGTCTTAGTTAAGCCGGCGCAAGGTAAGACTGGGGGTCAGGGGTGGTACTAAATGGAGTCCCGATTCAAAAGTCATTGCTACTTCAGCGGCAGCAGACTAGTCTTGATGGCCAGAGAATTGTCCGCAAGGTGAAAAGGTAGCTATGGAATTGCTCCTATTAAAAATCCCGTGCCAATCTCAGATAAGTCCTCTTCTTTATTGATAGCACGTGATTCGGTCTTCTTCGTCGTAATTCGATTAGTTAAGAAAACGGGATTTCCGTAGAATTGATAGAGTAAGATTCATCTGCAGCTCCTTCTTTCACACTTGGATTGCAGCATTCCGATGCTATTTATTCTAGCACACCGGATGAATGTGCAGCTTCTTCTATACCAGCGGATTCAATAGCCGGAGATGAAATAGCAAAGGTTACGGATTCAATTGCTAGTCCAGCAAGAGCGTCTGATGGAACAAAACCTATTCTTTCTGTAACTCATACTCTCACATCGGTTACTCAAGCAGCTTATTCTTTAAAAACCGATTCTATTTAATAGCAAACAAGCCCTTCTCCAACAGCCTATGATGGATTCTATTGCTAAGAGCGCATTCTGTCCAGAAATCCCATTCGATGCTTATTATAGGATGAATCTTCTTCACTGACTTCACCATCAGCAGTTTCTTCTGGGCATGCCCCTGAGACTATTGATTCAATTCCTTCTCTCAGGGCTTTCGATGCACCTTCTGATTAACGTCCTTCAAAGAGCCAAGCTAAAGAGCGTATTCTTGCAAAGAACAACCCGGTATTCGTAGATCTGAGATTGGCACGTTTAATAGGATAAATTCCATAGCTACCTTTTCACCTTGCAAGCTGGAGGGATTGACTCAAAGATAGGAGTGAGCGGGATTGCCTGTCAGAGGAGTGAAGTTCAAGGGATTGGCTGTCATGCATGAATCTTCTACTTTATTGTATTGGTGGAGTGACATGGACAATTGATTGAATGGATAACTATGACAATGGATTGAATTGATAACTATCCTGAACTGATGAAGAAGCGCATCAAACCTTAGGGATCAGAAAAAGGGAGTTCACCTCTTCCAAATGCTTTCCACTTCGAAAGAAGTTCGATACAGCTTTGCACACATCATCTTTGCCCTTCCAAAGTGGGCATTATCGGATCAATCAGGGGAAATCCTATATGGAAACTGCACTCGGGAAACTAGCTAGTTGCTTGGCCTAATAAGAAAACAAATGAAGACCACCTCTCCTTCCCAAAACGAATACTTGACTCAATGGGAATTTCTTTGTATAGTAAAACAAAGTCAGTGAAAGCTTTCTTCTAGGCGCTGAGGTACGTACTGTACTACGGTTCGGAATCAGCCTCTTTAGCAAACAAGCAAGGGATTGATCTGTTGATCTACGACCACCGTTGCGCTAACGCCGTTTTCTTGCTCCGTACCGTCTATCCACATTCTGACTATGCTAAGGTAGAGATGGGAATAACTGGCTCTGTCTTCTTCTTTCCTTCTGTGAATCGATAGGGTCTGACTGGCTTATTAAGAAATATGCGGGTCTTATTAGCTAAGCGTTGGTAGAGCAGGACTACTTGAAGATAGAGACGATAACTAAATAATACAATTGTTGCTAGACCAGACCAGATCACTTGTTGTTTTACCGCTGAAGTCACTTTAGTGGTGAGGCTGTGGAGACAGTGCATCCTTAGGTTCAAATCCTGTCAGGCACTTCAGGGTACCACCTGTCGACACTTAAGACCTCGCAGGAGATGATGGAGGCGGATTTTCTTCAGAATTGCCATCATTTCCTTACAGCGTGTCATTGGCCTTACATGATCGGAATCATTACAATGATCGCTGTGCGAATGGTGTCTTCTTCTTACGTCCCGAACCCAGCATCTCCAGCGTTCGCCTCTTCTCCCCCAAGGCCTCATTCAACTCGGCAAGTTCTTGGGTGGCGGCCTCATGTGCTGCCTCCCTCTCTGCGAGCTGGCCGGCAAGAGTAGCGGATTCATCCTCTCTCTCCTTCAAGAACTCCTCGAGAGATTGTAGCGCCCTCCGTGCCTTGGCCAGTTCCTCCTCGGCCAGACGCCAAGTTCCCCTCTCCCCTTCCGGTTGAATGAAGGAGATCTTCGGGTCTGGCTTTCCCGCTTCAGCTGCCATTACCGCTGCCCTGACAATCCACTCACGCGGGTAGATACAGTTTGGAGAAATTCCCCGCATGAGTTCGCTGGATGTTACAGCCGCCTTGTATGCATCCTTCCACGGGCCCACCCACCGGGGCTGTCTATCCATGTAGGGCAGAATAATCTTGTGCGCGAACCCAACAAGGTATGGATACAGATAGCGGTTCATGAGGTCCGCGTGTGCCTCGCTGAAGATTTTGATCTTCGAAGTCTTATGATGGCTGAGGCAGCAAACCATCGAACACTCTGATACATTTATCGGCTCGAACATTGGAGCAGCTTGGTCGAGCAGCAGCCGTCTTGCGCAAGGCCAAATTGGGTTGCGGATAATTGTGTTTACAGATGAGCAGTACCCGGAAAGGGTATGCCCCAGCTGCACAACCCCACGCTCCTCTTGCTCTATGCCGTAATAATGCACTTCAACGTCCCCGACGCGGTCTTTCGAGATCATCGACACCAGCGCAATGGAACGTGGACACCAGGCTGGATGGAATTTAGTGTCTAGTGTCTGGGCCATTTCGATGGGATCGGTGACTCGGCATCGCTTCTCTCTCCAGCCCCATAGTGCAGCAGGAGACTTACTGCGCCGGGAGCAAGGGATGGATAATGCTTGAAGACCCATCCCGTGAGAATGTAGAAGGCGGGTCCTAGATGCCCTCCGTAAGGCTCGCCGCCGACATAAGTGAACTGATCTGCGAGAGAGGCACAGACCATGTGACAAATGCGGAGCTTCCGCCCTTTCCTTTCGATGGTGGATCTCTATCTCTGATCTTCTTATCGCTGGAGATTCCTAATCATTGCGATATTGGCTTCTTAGTCTGAGTCTCTCTTCTTTCCATTTTGGTCTTTTAATTACCATCACTTGAAGCTATTATAGATGCTTACCGCCGATCGATTTAGTGCAGTACCGAAATGCTGGTCCATACAGTCTTTTTTTTTTGGCCGTGCCCTATCTTTGTTGAAGAGCTTGGTATGAATTGTCAAGTTGCATAGCTCGCCCTCTCTTGCTTGTGCTTCTTCTTCCCTCTTGACTTGCACTTACTTATTCCTCTCTCAATTTGTGATGGCAGAATGTATTTATATAGTAGCTTCTATTTCTTGTATCTTGAGGAGCTTTTCCTTTTCACCCGGACAGTAATGAATTATCCCAGGGATATTTCTATTTGATTGTATAGTGTATAGTTCTCTATCAGATATGACCTTTCGTAGGCTCGTGGATCACCCTTGGATATGAGATTGAATGGCGAATGAAGTTGGGCAATCAGCAAGGAATGGGCTATCTAACTCACTCAAGGGACGGGAAGGGCCTTACTCTAACAAGTAAGCAAGTAAACTACCTTACAAATGAGAAATAGAAGAGATAAGCTAAGCAGGCAGGCAGACTAGGCCACTAGCACTTGATGAGTTCAGAGCGATGAAAGAGCATTTTCGGGAGAAGGCTAACACAAGGGCAATTGAGACCAGGAAAGAAGGCATTTTACTGCATTTGAAGGTCACTAGTTAAAAGACTATTGTATGAGGATTCGATCACAGTCCCTGTGTAAACGCAATCTTATTCTAAACTTCTTATGCCCCACGAGATTTGTTCGGCTTAAACCTTTTCATAACTAAAGTCTTTACCCAATCTTTAAAGCGAAACCATCCAAGTTCCATCTGCTCACGATACATAGAGCCGATCACCGGCTGGCTTCCAACCGGGTTAGGAAATAAGTCAGAAGTAAAAAAAAACTCGATCTCAGTGTCCACCTGAGTGTCAACACTTCTCGCGTTTTAGTTTAAGGCGGGACTTCCCTCGGAGGGCACCACCCCGGGTTCACTAGCAAAGGTTCTGGTACAGCTATCCACCAAATGGAGAATCCGATTACTAAACAAGTCAAAAGGGCAAAGCGCAAGTCGTACATGTAGGAGTAGAGAAGAGCGTCTTTGAGCTCGGCAACCTCTTTGGGAGCTTGGTCTGCTGTGGCCACTTTCCCAAAGATTCGTGTTAAGACGTCTTCTGGTTCCGACTCTTTTTATGATGAATCATTCTCTGATGAAACAAACCCTCTTGCACGTGGAATTCCTCAAAGACAGGAGAGGGAAGACCAGAGACTTTTCCATTAATTAAGAAGAAAGCCGAGGGCTTTCATCTTTGGTTGCAGAGTGACCCCCTTTTTCCCGATCCGCCGGGGCGGTGTCCTCCCATGACTTTGGAATGCCGGGCAGGGGAAGCAAACTCACTTATTGAGATAGGAGCACTGTTAGGGGATCCTGCTTATTCCCACCCACAAGCGAGCTCCGGAGGGAAGACTGACTCCAAAAAAGGATAGGGATCACCGGGGACTTCCCCCTACTTTCGGTACATGCCTATATCTTTCATTCCCCTCGGGGAGGGGGCTAGTCTTGGACACATAGAAAGACTGACTATTAGGTGCCCTAAAGAACTTATAGTTATTCCACAAAAGGGGACCCTACTAGGATAGGCCCAGGCGGGAGAGAGAAGAATAGCTTCTTACACGGTCTTGACTTTGCTTTTGCGAGCCCCGAAAGAAGTAGGCCTAGAAAGGGGCTCTAGAGTGAAACTTGCTTTTTCCCATTTTGCTGTTAAGCGCATGAGCATTAAATTCAAAGACGGGGATAAGAGGAAGAATTTCATTGCCTATGAGAGAAGGGAGTCAATTGTGCTTACTCACTCCGCTCCTTGCAAGACTTGATCTTTGCCCCTCTTCTTCTTTCTTTTGGCACGCAACTCTCCTTCTCGCTGCGCCCCCTTATAGTAAAGGCTTTTTTATCTGCTTCTTGCTTTTCGCGAGCAGGAAGCGCCAACTTACTATGTTGCTTATTGTTTGTTATTTTGAAGGGGGGCCTAGCCCTTTGTCTTCCAAATCATTCATTGCCCGAGAGTACGGCCCGAAAGATAAAGATATAAATTGTAAGACTAATAGATGAGGGGCGCAATCGCAAGAGTTTACTTCGGAAGGAAAGACTCTCTCTATGATCCACCAAGCCCCGCACCCGAAAGAGCTACCTTGGTTGGGGATCTCCCCAAAGCCCTACTGCTTGCCTAAGAGAGCAGAGCTCTTTCTCATCCTTAGATGGAATTACCTGCTCTTTCGATACTTGCGGATTACCTTGTTCTATTCTATATCCTCATTCGTGCATCTAGGAGAGCAGCTACCTCTTGACTTTCAACCTACGACCGAAGTCAAGGACTTGACTGGACTGACCGCACTGATTGGATTGCTTTCCTCGTCTAAAAAGCAGAAGGAGGCATTATAGAATCCTACCAAGAACCGGCATTCCTACTTTCACTCGAGCAGCCGATCTTTCAACAGCCGATTTGATAAGAGACAGGGCAGGCTGGCTAGGAGACATCCGACTTGCTTACCGGAACTCCTTCTTTCAAAGAGACGATTTGTGAACAGACAGGAGAGAGGCTTACCTACTTTCTAAGAAGGACAGACAGGAGGGCATTGCTTCCCTGGCTTGCTTACCTGGAATGGAAGACTGAAGCGCTAAGAGCTTTCTTGTTGCCTTGCCTGCGTTAGGAGAGGAGTGAACGGAGGAAAGAAGAGTTGTACCGAAGACTTTCTCTTAGCATACAAGACAGAGTTCCCTTAGCCGTGCAGTGAGCGGTACTCCATCCACAGTGCTGTCTACGGATCCTTTCCCGGATTCGGGTTCGTATTAGTCTCCCTAGCGGCTTAGTCACAAGCTCCCTGCCCTATTTTTTTTATAGCTTATAGCAGAAGTAAGGAGTGTGCAAGTCTAGTTGTCACGAGCGAGGACTTCGTCTTTCAATAGAAGAAGCATTCTCGAGTGCAGTCCAGCGCTTCGGCTTAGGAGTAATAGCCCTAAAAGAAGCAGTCAACGGTAGTCGACACCGGTTTAGTTACCATAGCCCTAGTCTTTTAGCGGACTCAAGGTGACTTCTAACCAGGAGTTTCTCAGAGCACACAATAAAGAGTGCCGTTGGCTACTCTGATTTCGGGGTAATCTCAATAGTCTGATAGCCTATGTCAGGTAGTTACAAGTGAGATAGATGTGTAACTAACCTCTAAAACTAAGCCAAGGCCCGCCGATTGAAGGGTAAGAGACGGTAACCGGTTAGCGAGCGGTGTCGGTAGGCGAAACAGTGCCTTTGTCGGCTTAGAAACAATTCCCTCGATAAGCGCTATAGAAGAGTGAAGAAGCCTATACGCGATAGGCGAGAGGCTCTACCGCGGGAAGAGCCCAAATGCGCGAGCAAGAGCTTACCATTTTATTTGTTAAAAGACCTTAATGAAGGAAGGCTTTTTTCCACCGAAACTATAGAATCATGCTTCGCCTGGCTGCAGCAGCAGACACCCAAGCATCAACTCACCCTTTCGAATAAAGCTGAGCAAACCAAAGCTTATCACTGCTTGCTTCTCAAGTGAAGGATAAGATCTTAGCCTACTCGGCTGGCATGATTGAAGGAGATGCCCCGCCCTAACTCATATCTTCCTTCCTCTGGGACATTGGTGCACTTGCAAAGTACTCCTATCCGCTTGTAGAGAGTCTTTCTCCGACCTTTGAAGTTGAACACTTTCTCAATTGTGAGCTGGAAAGTGAGTCTGAAGCGAGTTGGTATGGTCTAGGGCTTCCGATTTACAGGCTATGAGAAGGCCTTCCAACTCTTTCATAATCGTTCGAAGAAGTGGCCGAAGAAGGACCGGCTGGAGAGTAAGTAGTACTAAAGTCTGTTGGTAGGTAGGGTCAAGTTGTTGAGGGTTCCAAACCTCTATAGTAAGTAAATAAAGCATAGAAAAAGTGCGCTCTATAGCTAGCTCCAATTGAACAGGTTGAGGAGAAGAGCTAGTTCCCTTTTTCACTACGTAAGCCTCGGGATAGTTAACATTTCACGAGAGTGGAAGAGCTTATTTCACACGAAACCAATCCGAAAAGAAAGATATGAAAAAGATCACCTCACTGCACTCGCCCCCACCCATTCTTTGATTGGTGAAGCGGCGAGACTATTCCGTCCATGAAATCAAACTACTTTGTTGTAGATCCAGACTGAAAGACATGCATGCTCAAATTCAACGAAGAAGCTCTGAGGAAATGTATGATGGCATTGAACCCTGTAGAAAGTGATGGCGAACGAAGTGCCAAATGTGAGTAAGGCTATTTCGATATCTTTTGTTCGTTCATGAAACACATCATTGTGTGCTATTTTGATAGCACTCTTGTTGTCACAAAAGAGAATAGTAGGCCCAGAAAAAGTGACTCCATATCTTTAAGTAACCATCGCAACAAAATAATCTCTGATGTAGTATCAGCAAGAGCCCTATTCTGCACTAGAGCGAGCAACCACTGTCTCTTTCTTGCTCTTACAAGATAGTTGAGAGTCACCGAAGAAAAGGCAAAAGCCAGTAGTGGAGCGACGATCTGTAACATCACCAGCATTAATACCTTACTTCAGCTTTCATTTAAGAGGTAGGGGTTGCCAAGCTTGACTAATAGAATAGTGGTAGGTAGTAATGGCAAGGTTTGCAGAATAGTAAAGCTTTTAGATATCTCAAAATACGTTTAGCAGCTACTAAATGAGGGACCGAGGAGACTTCATAAACTTGTCTACAAGTCCAAGAGCAAACGAAATCTCTGGGCGAGTCAGAGTGAAGTACTGGAGACCGCCCACCATACATACTCCTATAGGCCGACGGATCTGATAGCAGCTCACCATCATGAGAATACAGCTTGGCATTAAGCTGGAGTCACACGGGGCAACCTGTGAAGCATTCCATGGCGGCTTATAAGATCCATGGCGTACTTCTGCTGAGTTAGATGCATACCCGGAGACCGAAAAACTTCAATCCCGGTTAGAGGACCAAGATCTTGCTTCGTTTGATGAATAGTAGCAGAATCATTGCCGGTAATATATATATACTTCAATGGCAAGGATGGATATACCTGAAGCGCTTGACAAAGAAATAAGGTGTGATCCAGCTGAACTACTAACATTAGATAGTAGTGCTGGGCTGAATTTTTCAAAGTCTATTTGAGTTGAGTCCATAGAGAGCTGAAGAAAGCTTACACAAATAGTCTGGATGAATAGAGTCTTCAACCTACCGGTTTACCGAGGGTTAGGATCAAGGGCTTCTTTGAGATCTCCGTGAAGGAAAGCGTTCTTGACGTCTAACTGGGATGAGAGTTGGGCCAGCGCTGAATGTAAGCGGGTGCGAATGGTACCATTTTGAGCAACCGGACTGAACGTGACGTCTCGGCATAATATGGACCATACTCTTTTTCATAGCCTTGAGCAAGCAGGCGAGCTTTCTTACTAATGAGAAAAGCCTTTTGCTACAAGCCGTTTGTACCTCTATATAAAAAACCATCTTACTTGTATTTTATTTTGTAAGCCCATCTTGACCCAACAATGTTTTTTGTCGGGTGGTGGAAAGACCAGATCCCAGGTTTCATTCTTTTGAAGAGCATCCCTTTTTTTCTAAGATAGCTCCTTTCCAATTCTCATCAGATTTGGCTTTCTCGTAAGATAAGAGTCCGGTTCTATGATTTTATAGATTTCTGAAAGACTTGTGCTCAAGTCAAGAGAGTAGGAACCATAGGAGAAAAATCGATCAATAGGAGTGTGGCTTTTCTGAGATTTTGAGAAGGAGATAATGGGCCCTGAGACTAAGGAGCTTCAGACAATTGATTGGATACCAGCATTCACTTGCTTATCGTAGAGGCTGTCAGTCTGAGAATGGGCTGTGACGTGGACTGGCCATGCCTGAGCATGGGCTGCTGAAAATCCGAAGATGAATGCTGCTGTAACATCACTCCAGGCTGCTGCTGCTGAGACGTGGAGGAAAATACTGAAACGGAGATCCCTTGCACGAGACAAGATAAAATGTGTGGTGGGAAATGGAAATTCTACTTCTCTTTGGTATGACAATTGGCACCCTCTTGGTCCCTTTGTCAGCAAGTTTGGGAACAGTTTCATTTCGGCTTCTGGTTTGGGAGAGGAAGCTAAAGTTGGGGCAATCATAGAAGGAGGTGATTGGAACTGGCCTAGTGGGTCCTCTGAATGGCAGGAAATCATTAGTGCCATGCCTAGTGATTTAAAGCCCAACATTGCGATTAGAGACAGGGTCATTTGGCTGAATGCTCCTAGTGGTAAGTTCTCTATCAAGCTTGCTTGGGATGGTATTCGGTCTCGCAGCCCTGTTGTGAATTGGCATCATCTAGTGTGGCACAGCAAGTCTATTCCCCGGCATTCGTTTATCCTTTGGTTAGCCATTCGGGGAAGATTGTCTACTCAGGACCACTTATACAATCATGGCATCATTCAGGCAGTAAGGTGTGCGCTGTGTGGTGAAATGGAGGAGAGCTTGGACCATTTGTATTTCTCTTGCCACTTCTCTGATCGAATATGGCAGCTTCTTTGCGATAAATGCAATATACCATGGGTCAACAGAAGTTGGGAGGAAACCCTCCAGTGGATGGCCATTAGTTTCAAAGGTAAATCCCTGCGCAGCCTAATAGCTAAATTGATGTTTGCAGCAACAGTTTATGGAATCTGGCGTGAGAGAAACGCTAGAATGTTTCAGGGTAGGTCAAGAGGAGTTAGTAATGTGTTTTATGAGATTATGTACTGGGTGAGGGCTAGGATCAACTCCCTACATGGGTTCCAGCCTTCCCAAGAAAACAGATGGCTCGTAGGCTCATGGAGATTATCGGATGCAATTGTTAGGGCCAGATAGTGCTGCTGGTCTGTTCTTTGTGTTGGGGGGTGTCTTTGATTAGATTCCCCTGCTTGTTGTTCTTAGTTGTAAAGGGTATGCCCTGTACTGATATTGTTATTTTTTAGTGTGTTAATATATTCTCACTTACCCCCCAAAAAAGAGTAAAGAAGAGATTTTCAAATACCAAATTCAAGACCAAAGAAAGGGCATCCATGACTATATATAATATCAATTAGGCTTATACGGTTGGGTGATTGGACGCATCTTTCCTGGCTTATTTGGTTTAGGAATAAATGATCGATACATCGGGGAGAAATGAAAGGAGGAGCGACTGATAAGGAGCGGTTCAAACCTTTGATTTTTTCATTGTTCTATTCCTGTATTTGATAACGGCCTTGTTGAACACTCCATAAATGATCAATGACAACAACCAAATGATTTAACAAAGCCTTCCCCTTAAAAACTCCAAAAATAAGTCTTCCCTATCTCCCCACACTGGGATGTCCTGATCATCAGAGCATCCTATCGTCCACAAAGCGATCTTTCCTCTAAAAGAGAAGAGAGACCAAGCGAGTGAAGATATGAACGAGACTTATTCATTTTATTCTTCAAATCCGAGGAATTGGATGCCCATGCCTTTCTTTGAGAACCAACCGTAAAAAGATCAATTGTTTTTAGGCGAAGAAATATTCCCTTTATGACCTAAAACAAACCCTACCTTCCTTTTCATTCTTTACGGAGATGAGTTTAGTGAATGACCTTTGTTCAAAATGACCAACTATGAATATGACAGGGGAAGACGATACTCTTGAAGAGTAGATCATAGACCAAAGGAGAGGCGGTGGAGTGAAAGCCTATTTTATGGGGGTCTGGTCTGCGACTAGAGAATCTCTTTCGGACTTTCGTTTAGAAGGGAAGCTAAGGGTGTGAAAGAGGGCGGCTATCCTATTCATACTTCCGGGAAGCCCTCTCTTCTTAGACATCGAAATCGAAAGCAAGAGAGGAGCTCTTCTGGTCCCGAACCCACAACTGGCACACAAAAAACTCTTGATTAGAGCCTTCCATCTTGGACTCGTCTCTGTCCGTCTACTTCTATCCCCTCCACTGATTCCATTGATTTATTATTCCCACCCACCTTCCTTCTTCTGTTGGTAGTGCTTTTCCTATGGATTTGGAACCTCGCATAGATAGATCATCTCGTTCTACTTTCTTTATGTGTTACCTAGGGATCATCTTCCTTGACCTCATTTAAACAGTGTGCCCGCATGACAATAAGAGCATCGGTAAAGGAGAGGAAGGGCAGTGCTCTATCTTGTACTGTTTGGTTTGCGGTGCCAACTTAACCTGTGTTAAAAGTGAAAAGCAAACTCTTAGATGGGCAGGTCAAAACCTGGCAAACCGAGATTCTTCTGTCCAGTGGGACCGCCCCGGCTTCACTCTCATCAGCTGTACTATTTACATTACGAAATTAGATAGCGAATGTAAGCAAGTGTTTTCTTCGGAAGCGTAACAGAAATAGAATAAATAGAAAAACCTATTTTCATTCCCAAGCCACTTTCCTTCCATTTTCTCCTAGACCCAACCACTGCCCTTGTTCCAAGATCTCACTTCATTCACGAATCTGCCTCCTTTGTTTCAGAGCGCGCTTAAAAAGCTCCTTGGTCCCCCTTCGCTAGCTCCGCTTTATTGCCTCTTGTCTTAGGCTAGCTATTAGCCAAAGGTTACCGGCAACTCCCGACTACACAACGTTAAGCCTTGCTTGGTCGGTCTTGAGATGCATATGAATCAGAAATCGAAGAACGGGATGCTTTAAAAGGAGGATGGCAATTAATTGGCTTCAAAGTCAACAGGTATAAGCTTTCGATGGAAGCGCTAGGCAAACCTGTAACAGAATACGGGTCGAGTAGCAGATCCAAAAGAAAAGGACTCAATCCTTGGCTAGACCTAGCCCTCTTTTTCAAATCATTAATTCCAACCTCTGATTGATATAGTTACCAATGGCAAATAACGCCCTATTCTCGATTCAAACCAATCCAGGTCCGAACCGGTGAACAGTTTGTTATTACCATCAAAAGCATACCGAACCCTAGGGGCCCAGAGGCAACCCTGAGACCACTGTTGGGCCTGAGCATGAGTGCTCACCAGTCAAAACGGGAATCCCGCTAACTCGTACGCTAAAGACGTGAAGAAGGACCTCTCCTCTTATGCTTCGCCAGCACCCAATAAGGACCACAAAGTGCATTACTAATGACCACTGGAGAAGATCCCTTGCCTCTGCTCCTTGATAGAGCCGCTCAAGGAGTTGCTTCTTTTTCGCTTTTTATTTTCTTGTGCTCAACCTCAAAACCTTTTGAGGTTGGGAGAAGGCATTAGTCGTCTAAGTCGGGCTGCTCATCGGTGCGTACTGTGCTCCCTCTTTCACTTCCGAGCATCTGGTCATCAGATTCCAAACATCTAGTCAGGCCTAGTACCGAAGTCGAGTGCTACCACTGAGCTTTGAATGGGTCTCCCCCTTTCGATGAGCAACAATCTGACATTGAATGCTTGAGCCATTGCTCGGACAATGAAAGACCTTGTCTTGTCTCTTGTCTCTTTCTTGACCTGCCTACGGGGAGGATCAACGAAGGGCCGTATCGAAGCGAACACTTTTCTTTGAAAGAGATGACCCCTCTTTTTAACAGTTATTGAGTCAAAGTAGTTGAAAAGGTAAAATGACCCCTTTCTTGAAAGGTGCATTTTGGAATGTAAACTTCAGTTGTAGATCAGTAGTCCGATAGTGGGCTTGGGCTATTTCTTGATGAGCTTGAAGCTTAGGGCTGCTTTAGGGCAGCATCCGGTGTAGAGGACTTCGAATACATGTCATTCCGCTCGGTGACTCCTTCTGTCAATGGCCATTCTGTCTAGTCAATCTTTCTGTCTCTCGGGACTCGATCGAGTCATTCTTGTGTGTACTTGTCATTCGTAATGGCTTTAGTCACTCTTTCTTGCTTTCGTCACTTGTCATTCAGGTACTAGTATCTGTAAATAAACTCCACTCTGTCTTTCTGGGCGACTCACCTCTTTCGGGCAATCCACTCATTCTTGTACCTGGCACTAGTCCAATTCTAGCTCGGTTCATGGCATGTCACAACGACTCTATCGGCTTTTAGTTCTTCCTGGCACTCGCCGCATTTCTTTGATCAACGCCGGTTCCGTCACTCCTATCTGCTTTTTCCAGTCCTTCCTTTCCGCCGTTCATCCTGCTGAGCTTTGATCTCACTAAGTTCTGCTGCCTACAGACTGCCTGGACAGGACAGAAGAGGGGTACTCGTGTGGTGCTACGATAGAGAAAAAAGGGAGCTCTCTACTCTAAAAAACCCTCGCATAGCTAATAGCTTGTTGAACCTTCGGAGAGAACCATAGAGATCAATCACCTCATACATAACATAGGACGACGACATTACACGAGTTGCTGAGAAGACACCTCCCTTTAAGCCGGACAGACTCGCTCGCTAGAAACCGTCGTCGTGACAAGACGAATGTACCCAAAACCGGCCTTGGATTTATAGATGGGAATAATTGTCACCTAGAAAGCGAATGTTCATCTTATTTTTTAGCAAGTACTGTAGGACAATGGAGGCGATTCATGACGAGCGGTCCATCTTAGTAGTCAATTACCTGAGCAAAAACTTTCTTTCAGGTGAAAGACCCTCACTCGAACTCAGTAGGAAGCCAAGCACGCTGGTCAACTGAAAGTGAAGAAAGATTAATGCAAGCGACATAGGTAATCAAGCAGCAATCGAGAGCCGAAGGTCTGATTCCACCTAGTGGCGAATTCAACCAACAGAGAAAGCAACCCTAGCCTTTTTTGATTTGATTTCCTCATACTGCTAGTCGTTGTTCTTCCCGCTAACGAGTTTATCTGCATCTTAGTGTAGTTCGCAATCATGCTTTATTCCTTCATTCAAGCAGCGAAGGAAGAGAAGAGCGGAACGAAAAAAGAAGGGGGAATAGGGTAAGGATTTTATATCCTAATCATATCCCTAATAAAAAAATGGATTCCTCTAGCTATCTTTTCAACTAGCTACAAGGCCATTAGAAAGCTCTATAACAAGAGTTTGAGGAACCTATGCTATCAAAGCAGCAGAGAGATCTATCTTCTAGAGTTACAGAATCAGACTTCTCATCCTTATGGTGCAGTGCCACCCTGTTATGGAAACTTTGACAAGCAGTCTACGGCACCTAAACAACCGCTAGTGACGATTCCTTCTCCTATGGTTATGCCTATTTTTGTAGCAAAAAATCCTCAACTATCTTATACTACTCCAAACATTTCAGTCCTCGAGGTGGCAGATTCTCGAAAACCGCTCACCTCTTCACTGGAAACGACTTATGCTACCCCACGCCAAGCAGCGGTCGGGGCGCCCATCGACATGGTGGGGAAGCCTAGCAGAACGGCTATCCCACACTTGGCTAGGTCCATTTCATTGAGGCTTGATTTGCATCAATACCCTTCCCTTGTGCTACAGACAGCGTCAGTCAATACCACCAGATCGGGAAGAATTTCTCATTCGCAGCCACAGACCCAACCAGTTAAGAAAATCTTCCTGCCCAGATCTCGATTATGGAACTTCTGTCCACTTCACAAGTCCATCAGGCTGGCAAAGGCTAGCACGACCTTGGCTTTTTAGACCTTGGTATCCTTTGTGGATATCCCACATGAAATTCGCGATGAGGGTTCCAAACCTCCTCTATCCCACGTTGAGATTTTAGAAAAAGGTGGGCTTGGGCACAAGCTCAACTTCTTCGATTAGGCTACCACCCGGGGCTTGGTTTAGCTGAGGATGGGATTCGTTACCCGATTAGTCTCCCCACGCTATTAGGCACCTTTGGTCTAGGCTTTGACCCAAAAGTCCACTTTGGATTGAGAACGTCCCACTGTGGATTCATAGATGGAATTCACTGCGGAAAGCTCCTCGCTACACAAGTCGCGTCACCGCATTCGTTCAGTCGGGGTCGCCAAAGCAGCGGTGATGAAGGCTGACACGATTGACCGGAACTGGAGTCTCACGAGGGATTTAGCAGTTCCGTGGCTGCATATTCAGTCGAGCACATGTGATTGAGTCGCCCATACCTGAGCTCGATAAACTTTCCTTATACTGACCGAGAAAAACAAGTTCCAGAGGCATCTTCCATTCATATCGATTTTGGTTTTTCCGCACCATATTTTGATCTCCCTCTTCTTCGATCCGGAATTCCCAGCAAATCCCTGACTCCTCGAATACAGTGGGATTTCACACCTGGCGAATCTTTTACTCTACCTCCTCTTATTAAGACCTTAGAATGTTCCTGCGAATTATGACCTTCGCCTGGAATGTAAGCAAATATATCATGTTTATTGCTCAACTGTACTTTGGCTATCTTACGTAGAGCTGAATTAGGTTTTTTAGGTGTTCTCGTTGAAACACGCGGGCATACTCCTTCCTTCTGGGGACATTGATCCAAAGCTCGAGTACGGTCCGTGCGCCGTTTTTCTTCTCTACCATGACGAATCAATTGATTTAATGTAGGCATCGCTATTTCCTTTGTCCTTCCCCCCTATTTTTGCCCTCTCACTAGTGGTTACTCCCGATCCGAAGCACCCCTTTTCCATTCATAGAGAGATCCAATCGTCAAAATCAATAAAAAGGCCATCATGGACCAAGATCCAAAGGGATCAATCTTGTTGGGAGGTACTGCCCAAGGAAAGGAAAAGGTTACTTCCGGATCAGGAATAATAAATAAAATTGAAACAAGATAAAATCGTATATCGAAACGACTTCTGGCATCACCGGAAGGATCGAAACCACATTCGTAGGCCGACAATTTTTCTGGATAGGTAGAACTATTGGAAGAAAATAGAAAAGGAAGACCGAGTGGGATCAAAGAAACTAGCGAACTGATCACTAAATAGATACAAATAGGTGAAAATTCGGACATCACCACAGCACACTTGGTTCTTTCGCTCCTTGCTCGCGGAGCGGCATACCGAAAAAAATAAAGAATAAAATCCAGAGAGATCATAGTTCCAAATGGCCCTTAAGACCCTTCGATTACCTTCTTTTTGGAAGGTAATCTTTAATGAGCGGCTTAAGGAGATTTGGATCATCTCTTATTTTCTCCACCCATTCCCGGAGGCTTTCGGCATCTGTCTCCCGGGAGATTTCTAAGTCGTAATACATTATCGACTCCGCGGCACTGGAGTCTACTTCCCTCATTTCCGGAAATAGCACGGACAGCCGCACCCCCTGTGCCTTTTTAGACTCCTCTTGCAGCTGTTCTATGATCAACGCCTGCACTTCGAGAAGAAGTGCAGCACGCTCTTCTTGATCGGGATCGGGGTGGGTTGGTGCCTCTTCAGCTTCCTGTTGATCGGGAACCTGCGGCAGCGTCTCTTGAGCTTCCTGAGCTGCCCCCACCCCGGGCTGCTCATTTACCAAATCCCAGAGGTCAGTTTGACTTATTGCCGGGGACGGTATCTCTATTCTTTCCGGAGCAGGGATTGGTGGATGCGACAGCGCCTCTTGAGAGAGTGTAGCTTGTACATCGGGCGCCTGCGGAAGCGCCTCTGTAACCTCCCTTAAAAAAGGGGTTACAGCCTCCAATAATTCTGAAAAAGGTACCATAGTTTCGTTTCTTTCTAAAAAGTTCTCACTGAACCTAGCTCCTACTCCTCCTTCTCCTTTAGGATAGGATCGTCGTTGGTCCTTCTTTCACTAATGATCTCACCATTTTCTAGTAGTTGTAGTTCGCGCGAACGCGCGAGGGACTATCCTTTCTATTGCTTGCCCTTGCTTTTCACTCTCAAAGGGTCTCTCTCTTCTATAAAGCGGAGCAAAGCGCATGGCGCTGAAGTGAAGAAAGCTCAATAAACACACAGGAACACGATGCAGGGCATAGCATAAATGAAAGCGCTGATCATTTCATAAAACATATATGCTTGACCTTTCTCGATGCTTTTTTTTTGGGTGACTCACCAACCGACCCAGCAGTGATCGATGACAGAATGGTACAAAGAAATAAAAGTCATTGGATTTGGTAGTTCTCCATTGACTTCTCTCTTTACCCCTTTGCATATGTTCCTAAATGGGTGTGCACCTCCAGATGGGCGGGGGCCGGCCTCCCACTCTCTTATGCAGCATTTATTAGCTTAGCTGGGTTGGGTGGATCGTGCAATAAGCCTCTCTCGACCCTCCCTTTCTAATACATCTTTATGAAAGCCTCTCGCCTTTCGAGATCCGGTCCATCATCAACTCAGTCAGATCTTCTTGTTTGCCTGCTTTGATTAGGCTTCCTTTAACGGATTTTATCGTAATTTCGTGCCTGCAGCCCTGCTGGATTCGACCTTTTATCAGCTGGTTGAGTAGCGTAATAAGGGGCACAACTAGAAGAGTTGGCCCTATATTTTATTTTCTTTCTATTTTTTTCTCAATTCGATTGCAGTCTCCGAAGTCCTTCTTGATCGATGGTCCCCATTAGCATTAGTGCTATAATTAGCAGCCGCTTCTTTTGGAAGGCGAGGTACTCATGTGTGATCGCGGATTCCACGGTAGCAGTAGTTCTAGCTCTACATTAGGAGCACGGGAGCTCACTCCCTCAATGAGTCTATCCTGCTTCAGGCCATGTTGTTCAGTCTCCTGGAACTAAACTCTTAGATGCAGCCGCCTCCATCCATCGGCAATCCGCTCCCGTACGGGCGTTGACATGCTTAGCGAAGGTCTCCTTATTTACGACGAAATTTAGATCAGGTTGCGCGAAAGGAAGGGGGAAAACCTATCTATAAGTCGTTTTTGATGAGGAGAGGAGAGGGAAAACCCCTCCCTAACGCTGGGCAAGATCAATAAATAAGAAGCTTCGGCTTAGGGCGACCAAACCAAGCTCGATTCGCTCCAAATTCCCACAGTGCCTTCCTTGGGAAAGGTGACCCGTATCTTCAGGTCGCTCCAGGCTCTACCGGAACCGAGCGTACCTTGGGACACGCGCTACAAAAGGCTTAGGAAGCGGACCTGTCTGATGAGGGGACTTCGTAAACTATCTAACTTTGAAGCTATTACACCCAAAAGGGTGAAACCACAGAAGCAGGTAACCCTGACTTCAAGACATATGGTGAAGAGCACCGGTCAAGCTCACACACAAGAGGGAAGGAACGAAAGATTGATTGATCTGCTGCTCGATCGGAGATATAAGGGAAGCGCTGGTAACCGAACTCTTTCGCGAAAGGGATTCCGCCGCCGAGTCTGTGTCTGTTATGAGAGCAGTGGCTAATAGAACTGATGCGCCTCAGAAAGCAGCGTCCTTCTCAATCAATGCCCGGGCATCCCATACATAACCACCGAACAACCAATCCCCGTACTGAGTTCTCTCAGGTGCCAACTCTTTTTTTTTCCGTAATAATATTAAAAGGTTCATGACCATCGATCGGTCGGAAGGTTAAGAGTGATAGATATTATTTATGTTCAAAGTCAGGCGCTTCCTTGTATCAGTACATAAGGGGAAAGACGAGAATAGACCTCAAGGTCGGAACCGGCTCTTTTGGTTTTCTTTCTTTGGCTATGGTTGCCTTGACCAGAGGGTTCCAAACCGTTTAGAATGAACCGTAGCCAAAGATCCATTTACCCAGACGGTGTGCGAAATGAGGAAATTTTCCGTAGTAGGCCGAGTTTGACTCTATCGCCCGACACACAGCCCTCTATGTAGCTCTACCACAAGACCTTTCGGTGCCATCACAAGAACGAAGGAGACCCGCAAAGAGCGTTTGCACAAGGAGTGGAGCGATCCCTGAAATCATAGGTTCGATGAAGAACTAAACCGAATGATCGAAAGACAATAACATAAGGGCACCTCTATAGACGCGAAAACCGAGTTACATACCCCGATGGACGCGTGATGAATGTGAGAAGCATCTGCCCCGGTAAGCCTATATGTTGATGAATGGGAGGGTAGCGAACAGCATTCTTGAAGACAGGCTATTCGACCTCCTTACAACTCTTTTTGCTAGGTTCCGAAAGTGCTTATTCCGCCTTACCTTATTAGGGGCGATGGACTGTATTCAAGAGGATCAGACTTGAAAAGTTCAGGCTATGGAAGTTTCGATCTTCCCATAAATCTATCTTTTAATGGTGTCGATAGCCTGTCACGTCATGGTAAGCGATCATAAACTTCTTTCGATCTTGAATGCTCTGTTCCGCCCCTTGATTACTTTCTGGGATGACAGCAAGTCTTCTCCCCATTGGTGAGATTGGTCCCGTTCCTTTGTTCTTTGTCCAGCTACTCGGTCAATGAAGATGGAATCAGGGCTAGCTCTCTCAGTCCCATTCCTGATCAAATAAGATCCCAAAAGAACGAACAAAGAATGGAAGGCAGCATCGTGTATCGAAAGGGATCCATCTTCCAGTAATTGGTGTCAAAAGATATGCTTTATGGTCTATGAAGATAGGTTTGTTTCTGTCTTTCTTTCCTAACTAACAGGAAAAGAGAGAGATAGGAGTTCAACTCTCGTTCTATCCATGTTCAGCAGTCCTTGTCCATGTTGGAACTGTTGATGGCAGTACCGCTCAACTACGAGATGCTTGAAAGTCGATGTATCAATGTTCCCAAGAGTAGCATCGAGCCCCAAAACGGCAAGCCATGCTTCAAGCTAAGTCAGTCGGGATCTAATTGATTGCTAAACTGAAGGAACGATCTCTGTCGAAGATTCTCATTCTAAAGCTGGCCTATAACCTGCCTAGCTCTCTTCTTTTGGAAGGATGGGATCATACCTATTGAAGAAGGCCCTGGGAACGCGACATTCGAGCGAAGCCCTTACTTACGCGAGAAGTTGCGCGAAGGGGGTGGGGAAGGAAGCTTACGATTTTTTTAGTGTATGAGGTGGCCCCGAGAGCTGAACCAAAGCCGGCCGTTTCGAGACCAGGAGCTTTAACAGTTGCCCAGAAGAGGTTCACACGGCAGCTAGCGAGCTTCAAAACCGGGGAACAGCTGAACAGCAATCTCCAGCCCAAAGATGCTCGGTTGAATAAGTGAGAAGCTCTGCTCTAGCCCTAAAAAAGATCTCCGTGACAAGGGGACAATAGCAGTCCGTAGCGCGCGTTGAACAGGTCGTTTAAGGAAGGGAGACAAAAAACATTATATTTTTTTTATGCCTGCCGGTATTTGGTTTATAAATGGAAGGCAGGGGATAAAGATAGGATGGAGTCTAGCCCTGGAGTGGATTTTAGGACTAAATCCCCCTTTTCTTTTAGGTTGTGTATTACCAGTCAAGGGGTTGACGATAGACAGCCCAAAGGACGGCAGATGAGAAAAGACATAGTTAGTATCTGAAAAATTGATCCACTTATTCTTTTTCGCCGACCCCGGCTTTCATTCCTTTATTCTACTTATACTATATGCTATTCTACTTCGCTAGTCACTCCTGAACTCGGATACTCCTCAATTCAGGAGCCAGAGAGCTAACCAACCACTGAACCGATAGACAGATAAAAGGACGTTAGCCCCCTGCCCTCTCTAGGGTTATCTTGCAACAAAAACCAAAAAAAAGGCCATGGGGACACCAGAATCTGCACTGATGTTAGGGGTGAAGAAAGCCAAACATTAGAAGAACTCAATCGTTCTAGCAGCGGCAAGAAGTCAATAAAAACCACTGACAGGAATGACCCAGATCAAGATACTGCAGTCCAGTCTTCGTTGGAAACTATAGGCTGTCCTTCAGCTTCTAATCGATTTGCTTCTCTGCAGACAGAGGAAGACACTCATGAAGTGGACGAATTCGGTGAAGAATTACTGCAAGGAGCTGAGGGAACCTAGCCCATGAACCAGATTGGAAAGGAAAAACCTTATGGTACATTGACTAAGGATTCTTCCAGGGTAGTTTAGTTGATGCATAGGCAAATTTTCATAAAGAGATATTTCATAGAAAAAGTTCATTCAATAAGTGTGAGGAGGGCAGTTTTGGTGAAAGAAAATGAGGAGTGGAAAGAGAAAAGCTCTATCTATGAATCAAGGGGGAGGACAGAAGGGCAAAAGAAAAGGCAAATCAAAACCTGCTGAAGGTGGTCCGACCAAAGCTACTAGGGTGAATGCCCAAAGGGCGAGTAAAGATTCAATCACTAAGACTGTCTCATGAATAATGTAGTCTTTAATGTCATGGGATTAAAGATGAAAGAGAAAAATACAGAGTTGAGGGATCCCAATATCCTCCTAACAGTCAAAGTTTTCAAAAAGACTGACCAGATGTGAACTCTTTGCTGCTATAGATAGTCGAAACTAATACTTGCTTGGGATTCGCCTGCGCTAAGCCTCGGGGAGTAAATAGGAGCCTCGCGCTGGAGAATTTCTTGAAAATGATAAATAGCGCTCATCCGTAGTTTGGTTCCTGACTTGAGGAGTGAAAGGCTGGCAGTAGTATACATATATAGGGCTATGCCCTTCGGTAAACATTCCTTTAGCAAGTAAGCTCTTGCTTGTTCCGTTAAATATATCCCCTGTCCATTCGCATTAACATTTCCCATGACTTTGTCTTGTAGGGCATTTCTATGTAGCAAAAAGTTCTGTTCAATCAATCTCATAGGGAACTGAAGCAAGAAGAACTATCGATTAGGTATAGAAGTCAAACTGGAATGATACCTTCCGGGTTAAGCGATTGAAGTAATAAAGTCAAGCTTTTGCCAGAGGATGAGTCTTTCAAGTATCGGCAGCATTCCCTTTATAAAAGTATAGTAGACTAAGGACTTTGACTTTGAGAAAAGAGAGGATTTCTTTGATTGGCGATTTCCTCCATTGCTTTATATTTATTAATAAATAAAGAAATATAAGAAACGCGCGATACGCAGCATCAATCAACGTAAAAACGTAGTCACGGCCTGTGCTATAATGCATCCCCAAAGGCCCTCCACCCCTCAACACCTCGTGGGAGTAATGCAAAAAAAAAAGGAAGGCGAAACTCAAACTAAAGCAGACCAGCAGCCGGAAAATTAAAGCATATACGTAATGTAAGAAGACACGATCCTTTTGTCCACCGGCGGATTCATTACACAATATTCTATTTTGACTCACCAGATCATTTGCATCGCTGACTACCACAGACCGTCAATAGGACACGCCCGCACAGAAGACGCGTTAGGTAAGTTGATATAATATAAATCAACTCAGGTAGGTCGAAAAGACGCCCTCACTTCGAGGAAGGAATAAAACAAAAATAAACTTGAATTCGAGACAGCTATTCGAAAATAGTTCTTTTTCGAAGTCTCGGTCTGATAGATAGTGAGTGTGGGGACGAAGGACTGCAACTTCATATCATCAAAATAATAAAATAATAGACGCCTGCTGCCTAGTGCTTCCCTACGTTGGTTAGATCACCCGTCTTTTTCCAGCCTCTCTTGGCTAATCTGTATGATGCATCACATTTCACTTTCCTGAGTCGCATTCCCCTATGACTACTCTGGAAAAGGAAGTTTCACTACTCAACTTCGATCTTCTTTCCCCCATATAGATATTGAATAGAACGAGCTCGCTTCATGATTTCGTGACATATCAAATAAGGGATTGTTAGAAGAAAGCTCCTATAGTGGACAGCTATAGCCCAGCCCCTTTACTTTAGGGTGCTTGTTTAATTTAAGGCCATGCCATAAAGTGCTCGCTTGAGGCGGCAAAGAGAGATAGAATGCTTTTGGAACATGAATTATCGGCACCTTGAACTGTACTATCGGAACTGTGCTCTGAAGATTGATTTAAAGTAAACCAGTCAGATGTATCAGAAAAGGTAGTGATCTCCCCCTGAAAAGTATCACGACCATAAAGAGAAGAAAAGGGAGATTTCATGTTGATAACAAAAAATGGAAATCTGTTGATTAAATACACTGCAGTAGTGAATGCTTCAACCCATAGATGCTTTGGTACTCCACTATTTATCATCAAAGTCAAACCCATTTCAACTATATGTCGGTGTTTTCTTTCGAACACCCTATTTATTTAGTTCAGGCTCCCCAGGCGGGGCTCTTGTCCTGGGGCCACATCTATCTAATTGATTGAGAAAATCTTATTTTCGCCGAAACGGATAAATACAGGTAAAACGAGTACAGTCATCCAAAAAAATAAATTGAATAATCTATATCTAAACCTTTGATTAGAAGAAACCGGGGCAGGCCCCCAAAGAAAGATAAGAATGCATTTTATTTAAACAACGGTATATCAGATTTCTTATCATTAAAAGAAAAAGGTAAACGACAACTACGGCCCATCTGACAACTAGTACAAACAGAGAGGGCTTTTTATTCCTACTATCTATGTCAATAACATCCTTAGATTTAAATTGCAAGTCTTTGGCGCCAAACTCCTTCTGATGCCTTTCCGAACTTCAACGCAACTAGCGCTTATTCACCTTTGTCTAGGGCATACAAACCGCCCATCCTACTCCCGATTGCCAGAATCCATCCTGTCCTCCGGATCCTTGATCAAGAATTTATCCAATGAGAACTCAAAGATGCAAGAATTTTTCTCAATAAGTTTACTAAAAGATATTAGGTTTATATCAGGAACAAACAAAACATCCTTTAATTCATAATTTCCTGAACTTGGAGTCAAAGAAGCATCACCAACATATATCTTATTGAATCCAAAGTAAGGAGTAAGACTTTTGAGATTACCTGCGTCAGCGGTCATATGAGCAGACGCACCAGTATCGGTATACCAGTTGGGATCCTGCGAATCAGAGAGAGAGATAGCCGCCAATGCTTGAGGGATATCTTGGGACTGATAAGAGTAATCAAACCGGTTCCAATAATACAGGGCAGTATGCCCAAAAGGACCACAGATCTGACACACAGTGTCAGCAAATCGGTTACCAGAACCTTAGTCCCGAGACGTATTACGTAACACTTGCTGTGGTTCAGGCTGTGGAGGACGATGCTGAGGTTGTTGATGTGGAACTTGATAGTTCTGTTGACTTTGCAGATTTTGCTGAGAATTTGAATTGACACCGGTCTGGCCCGAGGGAGTAAATCCCCGACTTGTTGATTCCGGTTTAAATTTATTCCATTTTTCTTATTTGAACGTTGACCGACAAAAAAAACATTCGAATCCATTGGGCAATCATAAGAGTTTTAACTCTTTAATCGCAACTAAAAAATGCAAAAACAAACTGAGCGTAAGTTAGGTTTGGGGGTTTTGAGAGCATAGAAGTCACGAATCCCCTCTTTCGGAATATTTTGGAGCGGGCCCACGGAACGGACGGAGTTTACTGCTCGTTTTTGGGCATTTCTTGGGCCGAGTTAAGTAAAGACTGGCTACCTATAAACTAAACAAGAAAGATGAAAACTTCCCTCTTAACATCACAAATAAATAGTTTTTCTACTTTTTATTTCATTCTAAATTTTAGACTCTAGTTCTCAAGAACATATTAAAGCACTCCTTGGAGTCCATGTAAAATATACTATTTCTGCCATATCGTTGGTTGTGCTTTTTGATCGTGCCCAGCTTTTCCAGACCATACTCTTCTTCGAGCATTTCGACGATTCGTTGAATCTTATTAGGTGAGGGTACCCTCATATGTTCGGATTTTCGTAAGTCGATAATAAGGTCAGCTACCTGATTTTCCAATGAGGTGAGCCTTCGCATATGTGAGGCCTTGTTAGCTTAGCCCCCCGTTGGCGCCGGTTGCTCCTGCTGCTCCCTCCAGATGTCTTCTTGGTTGACCTCAGCAGCTTGGATTTCAAAGAAAGGAATAAAAACCTGAGCTAGTGGTAGTGGCTCAGAAACTTCCGGCACCGGGGGGAGGGTGTACGTATCCCAGGTGAGCCAAGAGGTTCAGAGTGGGAGTAGATCAGCTCCATCGAATCGACCTTATCCTCCTCAAACTCGCAAGTTGCGACGATGATGATAGGAATTGGAATGGGAATACCCAGAAATGTTAGTATGTAGTTGAAGAGTAGCAGCACCAGGAGTTGAGAAAGGAAAGAAAGAAAAAGATCTTAAAAAATTTTAGGGTCCGTGATGATAGATCTGGACCAATTGAAAAGGCTCTCTCTTTTCTTCTTCATTCTCACTCAAGAGGAATGCATCAACAAAACAGCCCTTCCATATAGATCGTCGTGGCATGAACTTTGTCAATAGATTCCTAGCTTCCTATTGATCAAAAATCTTTTTCAAGTTTAGTTCTTTTGACGGCGAACCAACAGGTAGCGCACTTGACACTTGACTGTATCCCAAATCCGTTTTTTAAGTTCTTTTTTGAACAGTTCGGTAAGCGTACTTAAAGTCCTAGCTTTTGCATGTGTGAACTCTTCTCCTGCCTTGCTTTTTCATACGCTTCTTGCTGGAGAAGTCCCTATGGAGTAAAGGGAAGTGCATGAATGCTGTATGACCGAACTCGAACTCGCGGAAGTCGATCATATAGAATACGAAAATTTGCTTTTTACTCATTATGTAAGACTTTTTCGAATTGAATAAAAAAACGAAAGAAAGCATACGCCTGTTCAATAGCTCTTTCCAATATCAAGCTGAACTCCTTCCGTATAGTAAAGTAAACTTTACACCCACCCAAACGGTCTTCTTTTTTATATATGAGGAAAGCGCCTTTTTTTGAGTAGAAATGGAGGAGAGCAGGAAAGAGAAAAGGGTAAGTCAAAGAGAGCCAACCTACCCAAGACCTACTGCTGGCCCTTCACTTCTTCTTAAGTGCGAGCCGCAGATCGGGAAAGGAAGCATTCAATGATGCCGGAGACTTTGGGCTTGGCTTGGAATGCGGAATGAATGCTTGGTTTGTTTGATTGAATGTGGAATTTCATTTATGTGGTGTGAATGCAGGGAAGACTGAAGGCAGGGGAACGGTGTAGAGAAAGGAATTTTTTACGTCCATCTGCCATAGACGCCAGGACTTACTTGTTGCTAGAGAGATGAGCACTCGCACAATAGTCATCTTTGCCACGGGACTAAACGTCTTGTCGTAGTCAATCCCGTACTGCTGTGAGAAAGCACGAGCAACCGCACCCAAATACTCTGAAATGTGAAAGAGTCGGCTCTCTCTTGTACAATACCTGGTATGGCAAGAGAAAACCAAGCTTCGCTTGAGGCAATCTGTTGATGACACGGGCTTCAGTCATCATCCATTCGGCCCGGCTGCACATTCTTCGCATTCATCATGCGAGATGTCGATTCTTCCTCTCCGCGACTCCGTTCTGCTGTGTAGTATAAGAGCAGGCAAACTGTCTGCGAATCCCGTGCTTTTCAAGTAAGCACCAACTTCTGGGATGTGTATTCCCCTCCAGAGTCTGTCCTCAAACATAGTTTTCTTTGCCTTTACTTTCTAAATAAAATTCTCCACTAAGCTTCTGAACTCCATGAACTTTTGAAAGACTTCGGACTTCTCTTCTAAGAAATATACCCCGCGAGTAATCATCAATAAATGATTGCATATGCATATAAGGCTTACCTAAGCATGATGGAGTGGAGACTCTGCCAAAGACGTCTGCTTGAATGAGCTGGTCAACTTCTCCCCAGTTCTGTACATGCGCAAAGAATGTCTGAGTCCCTCTTCCTTTCCTGAACCTGTGAGAACACTCTAAGAATATGCCAGCAAAGATCTCATTCAATACTTGAGAAACTGCATCCATGACAATAATTTTTATGTGGTTGAGTAATAAATAGGGCCTAGCTTCCCAGGTTTTTTGGGTTTTGGAATAAACGATCTATCTATACATGAAAAGGATAAAACCTAAAGAAAGAATCCCTTAATGCCTTATCAATGGAAAGGTCTTCGAAACTATGAATCTTTCATCTCTTCCCCTCCCGCGATAAGGACGTGTCTAAGGATGCTACTTCGGGCGGGCGTGCTTCTTTCTATGGGGGCGCGCATCACTTTGGACGTGCTTTACCGGCGGATGCATGAGTCGGAACATAATAGCTAGGCACGTCGTGGGAGGAGAATAAGCAAAATCTTTTGCATAATCCAAATAAAAGTCAACATCTCGCTGATAAAAATCATCATCACGAGCAAACTTCTAGTCGATCTACCGGATCAACTTCTGCCTACCCCGCCCGGTCAAAGATCGTCGGGAGTGTTTTTTCTTCAACGGGAGGCCAGCCTATTATTCCAACCACGTCTACCCATAAGTAGTGAGAGCGAACTTGGTTCTCCGGCGCCTGGCTATTTCCCCCGTCCAGTCCCCCCGGTTGGGCCAAGCTAATGAGATCCGGGCTCAGCCCATTTCATTTGTAGTAAACGCAGCTTAAACACTATCACTATTCCAAAACATTGATGAAAGAAAACCAAACCCATAATAGTTATTCCCACCCTCCCAGGGGGGTACTTGATTGATCAGGAGAAAGGTCTACTTTTTCCCCCTTATAATATGGGGGTCGTTAGCGCTGCCAGTGCATTTGTTCCTCTGCTTGTCCGCTACCCTTAATTTAATAATGCCTTCCGTCAGTATGAGTGAACGTGTTTCCCAGCTCCCGGTCTTTCTAAACAACAACGGTTCTAATAAATTCAGCCTTGTCATGGCTGGTTTGGGTTAGAATTCATAAAGGTGGGTAGAGATGGCCGCAGTAGATTCTTCCGACCGAGTCCCAGTGGCAGAGTCTTGAGGCACGAATCCAACGGCAAGGGAATCAGCGGCTGATCACGATTCATCAGTCGCAATTCTCCCAGCCCAGCAGCAGCTATCCATTTGAATTCGCCAGTCAATGACTGAGCTGTGATTGCATAGGTAATATTTAAAGCTGGAGCGGAGGCAGCAGAGACGAAGGTGAGAGCAGGGGGGTAGGAGTAGGGCACCCTAGTTACAGTTCGCCCGAAGCATCGCTAGAGGCATAGGCAGTCAGAAATAAAAATCGTGGTCGATCTTTCTCAAGCTATCAAATCAGCAAGGGTTCTAGAATAGTCAAGGCTACTCGATAAAGGATGGCTGGCATTCATCAGTACGTGGATCCGCCGTAGGGGTTGGTTCAGCCACTCGACTCCTAGTTGTTCTGGATCGAAAGACCAGTTGGCTTTTCCTGCGGCCATAAAAGAAGGGATTGGATTCAGGTGGGCAAGGCAGGATCCCAACCCATTTCTCCCATCAAGCAAGCATCAGAGTCAACAGGCTTTGTATCTTTCTCATCCGGGATAGGCCCCAATAAAGAAAATAAAGAGAGTTGGCTAGGTATGGCACTTCCTTTCAAACATCAGGCATATTCAAGGCACCAGCTTCTTCCCTGCAATAAGAAATAGCTAGAGTCGAGAGCAGCTCCTTGGCTCTCTCCTTTCTTATAATCTCAGATGGACATGAAAAAGGAATCTTTTAGAATCATATGAATGTGCACCCTATGATTCCTAAGACCCTTCTCTCAAAGCAGTTCCTTCACGCTTGGCTTGGATTCATGTTCATGTGCAGAGGATACGATCACAGCCTATTCTGTTACTATTGATTCAACCTCCTCGGGCATTATGGAAGCTGCTCTAGCTACCTTCTTACCAACCATTCTTCGCGTAGTCAAGGCGATTGAACGAGATGAGTTCAAACCCGAAGCAGAGTGAGGAAGTAGGCTATGGAATAGCTTTCATTAGACTGGATATGGTTAAATGTTAAATCTGGTTAAAAATAGAGAATATAAGCGTCTTCTGTTGAAGGGTTTAGAACCCTTCTTGATAGTTATAATCATCACTTTGAGATGTTAGATGAACAGATGTCCCTCGATCCGAGGGATAAGACGTCCGCTCTACCTCCGGTCGATCCCATAGGGGTCTCAAGGCCGGTCGTCCTTGGAGTCTTTGGCTCCCTGTGGAAGGAATAATACCTTGGAAAGGAGTCTTTGACTCTTGTCTTTACGGTCTTTATGGGACCTTTGTCAAGACCGGTCAAGAGCAAAGCTTTCCTACTGCTTATGCTGGCAATCCTTCATTCTCATTTAGAATGAAATCCCTTTTTCAATATATATATATTCATTCTTTATGGGACCGGAGTATGATTCCTGACTTATTCAATCAATCAGACTGCCCCCTATCTAGTAAGGCCAGCTTCTGTAGCTTTCCCTCATTGCAGAGGAGGCACAGGCCTGCCATTAGAGTGATGAGCCAGGTTTGCCTATCTATTCGCTATCTATTATTCGTTTAGCGCAAGAGGAGCTTTCGTCAAAGTGGGTTTAGGAATCCCTACACTCCGATATTCTGTTAATGAAGAAACAGTAGTTGTATTTATTTAAGATTCTATTTCTAACAATTCTACTCGGTAAACTCTATTTAGTCTATCGAAGAAAAAAGAAGAAACTATGGCGGCTCAACCTCGCCGGTAAGAAGCAAAGCTGAGGACAGCGCTAAGTGAGTAAACTACCCAGCACCTGCAGAAAGGGGGAGTTGATCCAACTAAAACGGCAGTGGCTAACAAGCGAGCAAGTAAAACCACCTCATTCACTCACACAAGATATAACCAAAATATATGAACCTGCGGGAAAGTGCCCGACTAGCACAAGGACGAAAGCAGCTAACGCATGAAAAACACATGAAAGTCAAGAGGCGCCGGTGCCTCGTAGGTGAACACCCTTGGTGCGGGGCTCGCCTCTCTCTCCTAATCAAAACAAGGATCTCTATTCCGCGCAGAGGTTCTGAAAGAAATGAATGGAGATGAAGAGAAGATAAATCTACCTAGCGCATTCGGTCGATATTACATAGAATGCTATAAACCTTAAAAGAGAGATGCCAAAGGCTGGGCGACTAACTCAGCTGAAAGTGAAAGAAGAGGACTCCCACCTTAAAACCGAACAGGTCGAGGCAGGGAACGCTCGAAAGCACACTGCTGATGGCAAAGCCAAGCCCAGGAAGTTTCCCGTCTATCTTTAAGGAAATGCCCGAAAATCTAACAATCAAAGTTAAGAAACCCGCATGAATTGGCATCTTTCCCTGCTTTCTTGGCTGACCTTTGCGGATCCTCTCTGAGGAAGAGAACTTTGGCCGGGGCTGCTAGCGATAGCCACAGTTCCTTTTCCTGTTGCTGATGCGAGTCGTGTAATAGGTGAATCAATTCCAGACCCCGTATTTTAGAGCGGATAGCCCATCAAATACCTGTCACTTTGAGCTTGACTCCCGTGGAGGCATATGCTGCAACGACAACTTCGTACCTATTTAGTTCGGAATATCCCGATGAAACGGAGTTGGGATAATTTCTATACGAATATAAAAAAGCGAAAGCTTGCTCTACTCTACCATGTTATCAATCATTGGCACCAGTTCCATCAGAATATCCTATAAAGGAAAAAACAGAATCAGAGCTCTCATTCGAAGAAGAAAAAGCGGCCCTTCCCCTTCTGGTAGTAGTTTATTTTCATGGATACTATGCGCTATCCGATCTCGATGAAGCCAATGGGTTAGCAATGATCCTATCAATTGACTAGTTCTGTTTTGGGACTTCTCCTGAAGAATGACCAATCGAACCGACCTTATCAAAGTAGTGATCTCTTGGCATAGCTGAAACTCGATGTCAGAAAGCACGTTCCTCGACCAAAAGGAGTATTTGTACAGCTCGCTATAGATAGACTTATAAATCATACTACAGAAGAGAAGCGGCAGCAAAGGAAGAAAAAAGGGGATAGGCGGACTAAGAGCAGTTGGAGGAAGGAACTGACATATGTTTTCAAATGGCCAAAATTCCCGGGTTTCCATGGAAGGAAATTAATCAATAGGGGAAGATACCCACACCGACGCACAGAGAATAGGCGAATAGAATACATGAGAAAGGGCAAGGCCAAGGAGAGCATCGAATCCAAAAGTGACTGTTCGAGAATGTCCTCTTGCTGCTCGAGAATAACCTGTTTTCCGGACAAATATGCCAGGAATGATAGCAGGAAAGGAAGGATCAATAGTCAAGATAGCCACGGACAGAATAGGTTTTGC